AATATTCATGTGGTATTTTCTCAGATTTTGCACGTGTGATACATGTTCCTTCCATTTCGCCAAGTAAAGCTCTTCGCATCGCAATGCCGATTGTGTCAGCTTGCCCTTTCATAAGTGGAGAAAGAATAAAGCGTCCATAAAAAAGACATTTACTATCTGTTCTTGATTCTACACACTTCCACTGCAGTGTCCGAGTCGATACTTTTATTTTCTCTCGAAACATAGTAATATTATAAATTATAAATATCGTTGAATCGTTTATTTCTCTTGAATGTTGTTTTTACACACGTCTTTTTTTAGGAGGCCTACAGCCATTATGTGGCATAGGGGTTACGTCCCGCACAAAACTTAATAATATACCGCTTCTACGAATAGCTCGTAATGCTGCATCTCTTCCAAGACCAGGACCCTTTATCATGACTTCTGCTCGTTGCATGCCCTGGTCAACCGCTTTATGAATAGCATTTCCCGCCGCGGTTTGAGCCGCAAACGGTGTTCCCCTTTTTGTACCTCTGAATCCAGAAGTGCCGGCGGAAGCCCAAGAAACAACCCGACCTCGTACATCTGTAACAGTAACAATGGTATTGTTGAAACTTGCTTGAACATGGATAATGCCTTTTGGTATTTTCCGTGCACTTTTACGCGAACTAAGACGTCCATTTCTACGTGAACCAATTTTTGGTATAGGTTTTGCCATATTTTAGCATTTCATAAATATGAGTCAGAGATATATGGATATATCCATTTGATGTCAAAACAAATTCTTCATTTTTTTTTACATTACTTAAGAGAGTGCCTTTGACTATTTTTAGTATAGTACAGTGGTTATCCCTGTCGTTGTTTATGTTTTGGGTTAGAACAAATTACTATAATTCGTCCCCGTCTGCGGATCAGACGACATTTTTCACAAATTTTACGAACAGAAGCCCTTATTTTCATATTTTTTCCTTACTTTAAATTCTGAATCTAGTTCTTGGAAGAAAATAAGTTTCTTGATATTTGAAATTTTGAATTGTATTCTCGCGAGAAAGCGTGTTGGGGTTGAAAAACCACTTAATCATTTGAATCCTTAGTGCGAAGTCTATAAATTATATCTATAACCTAAGGCTTATTTCAATTTTCCCCCCCAGTAGGGCCTGGATAGAACTACGGCGTATCTTTTAGGAAATAAAACATACAATCCAATTTTCATTATAAAAAATCTAGGGGAACCCAGAACATACCGTTAGGGAGCGATTGAGTAATCAAATTATAATGAATCGTTTTTTGTTCTTTCATTCCAGGTAAAACCTCCTTAACAGATTAACTAATAGATTAAAGATATTAGAGAACTTGTCCTTTGTCTTTTTTTGTTCACAATAGAGGCAATTTTGGATCTAATTCAGATATTTGATATTAGAGGGATTACCATATATAACATAAAATTTCTCCGCCAATTGCTTCGCGTCGAGCCTCTCGATCTGTAATTATACCACGAGAGGTAGAAAGAATTACAATGCCCATTCCGCCTAAAATTCGAGGAATTCCTTGATAGTTAGAATAGATTCGTAGACCGGGGCGACTGACTCTTTTTAAATATAAAGTATTTCGATATGGTCCTTTCCTATTTCTTCTATGTCGCAGAGTTAAAATCAAAAAATATTTGTTTCCTTCTTGATGTTTTCTCACGTTTTCAATAAAGCCTTCTCGTAAAAGTATTTTAACAATGTTTTCAGTGATGTTAGTCGATGCTATTCGAACCGTTCCTTTTCTATTCATGTCAGCATTTCGTATAGAGGTTATTATATCAGCAATAGTGTCTCTACCCATAATGAACTAAAATACGCGGTGTCTCCAAATTTTTATATAATCAACATGTTTTTTTCTTAATTTTTTTATTTCTGTTATTTTGAATTTTTTTAAAATAAAAAAAAAAGTTAAAATGAAAAGCATATACATGACATACAGTCTACTATCTCATTCAAATATCCGAATTCTTATTCTTATAATACTTCAGGTGCTAATGAAACTATTTTAGTAAATTTTTGTCTTAATTCTCGGGCAATCGCACCAAAAACTCGAGTTCCTTTTGGATTTCCTTCTTGATCAATGATAACTGCAGCGTTGTCATCATATCTTATTATCATACCGTTGTCACGTTTGAGTTCTTTACAGGTACGTACAATTACAGCTCTTATTACTTCTGATCTTTCTAAGGGCGAATTTGGTATTGCTTCTTTGATCACAGCAACAATAACATCGCCAATCCGAGCATATCGACGATTGCTAGCTCCTATGATTTTAATACACATCAATTTTTTAGCTCCGCTGTTGTCTGCTACAGTCAAATAGGTTTGAGGTTGAATCATATTTTTTTCTGTTCTTTGAATGCAAAAATAAATGCAAAGGATTAAAAAGAAATATTGTTTGTCAAAAAAATAGATCTATTTCCTTTGGTTCTACGTTCCTATCCTGAAATAATAAATTGAGTTCGTATAGGCATTTTAGATGCCGCTATTGAGATAGCCCTTCGGGCTATGTTTTCTGCTACCCCACTTATTTCATAAAGTATTCGACCTGGTTTGACAACAGCTACCCAATATTCGGGAGATCCTTTCCCTGAACCCATACGGGTTTCAGCAGGCCGTACTGTCACTGGTTTGTCCGGAAAAATACGTACCCATATTTTTCCACCGCGACGTGCATTTCGTGTCATTGCTCGCCGACCCGCTTCTATTTGTCTAGACGTGATCCAAGCGGGTTCAAGTGCCTGAAGAGCATATCTTCCAAAACAAATATGATTTCCACGATAAGATATTCCCTTTAGTCTTCCTCTATGTTGTTTGCGGAATTTGGTTCTTTTGGGGTTATAGTTGATGGTTATTTAAAAAATTCCATCTCTACTACAGAACTGGACGTGAGAGTTTCTTCTCATCCGGCTCCTCGCGAATAAAAAATTTGAAATTGAGAATAGATTTTTTAAAAATATACACGGAATAATCTCATGAATCAAGTGGTTCTTCGGGCTTTTTTTGTTATATATTAATCTAGTTTTGTTAGATATTAATATATTATATTTAGATATTAATATATTATATAATTATATATGATTAAAAAAATATATATGATTAAAAAAATTTCGCGGGCGAATATTTATTCTTTCAATCTCTATTTCAATTCTAGAGTTCGTTTTTTTTTTTTCAGAATATGTGAATTTATTTATGGTTTGTTCCGCCATCCTTCCCGCTGAATCATCAGAATTCATTTAAAATCGAATCTTGTGTTTATGTATTCACGGATTCCTTCGTTCCCAGCGCTTCTAAATTAATGGTTAGGCCTGAATTCGACAACGGAGCTCTTATTAAAATTAATTCGTGAGCCAACGTCCTTAGTCTTTATTGGCTTGAAGCTCGTATATTGAAAAGATTCAGTGTCATCGAATTATCCAAGAATCTTTAGTAATGCTTTATTACGTTATTGTCGTTTATGAGATGTTTCAAAGACCGTACATATTATATTGGAATCATATATCTTTTATATATATTTTTTTCTTTCTCTCATCTTTCCATTTATCCGTATCCTTTTTTATTTTAATTTTGTTTTTCTTAAAATTCATTAGATTTATTATTGCTGTTAAAAAAAAATTCAGTTGCTACAACGATATGACTAAAAAAGCATATCTTGACTGTTTCTTTGGATCCAGATAATGTGATGCGATGAGTTGGTTATTAGTTTTATAATTATTCGTTCATAATTCATATTTTTGGCTTAATTATAGAAAAAACTAACGAGTCACACACTAAGCATAGCAATTCTATCAAAAAAAGTTGAATCAAATTTTTATTTAATCTTGTGGAATTAAAAATTCTAACCGGTTTCATGTAAAAAAAAAAAAAAAGAATGAAAAAGGTTGTCATTTTTTGTTCCATTAAAAAAAAAATCTAAACCCAAATTTAAAGACAACTAACTTCCTAATATATTATTCTTATATTATTCGTATTTATCCCCTAGAAATATCCAAATTTTGATACCCAATACCCCATAAATAGTTCGAACGGTATAGGCACAATAATCAATTTTCGCGCGAATGGTTTGTAGGGGAACCCTCCCCTCTCTTATCCATTCGGTACGTGCAATTTCTTTTCCATCGATGCGGCCTGCTATTTGTATTTGAATTCCTTTTGTATCAGCTTGCTCAGTTAATTCGATAGCTTTTTTCATTGCTTTTCTAAATGAGACTCTATTCCTTAGTTGGCCGGCTAAAAATTCAGCAAGAATATTAGGGTGCCCATAAGGTTTTGAAATTCGTGAAATAGCAATATTGAGTTTTCGGCTCACACAATTTAATTCTTTTTGTACATTTATTTGTAGGTCTTCGATTCCTCGGGGTCGATTTTCTATTAATAACTTTGGGAATCCCATATAGATTATTACCTGTATTAGATCAATTCTTTTTTGAATTTCTATGCGTGCAATTCCTTCGACACCCGAGGATGTTCTTGTATTTTTTTGTACAAAATTTTTTATATAATCCCGTATTTTTTGATCTTCTTGTAGACCTTCAGAATATTTTTTTGGTTGTGCAAACCAAAGAGAATAATGACTTTGGGTGGTACCAAGTCTGAAACCAAGTGGATTTATTTTTTGTCCCATATTTCCCCATTAGACTTACTTTAAAAAAAAGACACGTAGTCCAAATATTTTACTCTGCGCAAGATGTAGTCTTGATGAGTTTTACAAGAATTTCGTATAAATTCTTCTATATTTCCATAGTAGGTTATATCTTTTAATATAATAGTTATGTGACAAGTAGGTCTTTTTATCAGATAACTACGTCCCCGGGCTTGAGGTTTTAATTTTTTCATGGTAGTTCCTTTGTTAACTTCGGCTTTAAAAATGATTAAATTGGCTTTGTTGAAATCATTATTGTGACTAGCATTTGATGCTGCAGAATAAATCAATTTAAAAATGGGATAACATGCACGATAGGGCATGAGTTCTAATATAATGAGTGCTTCCTC